ATCAAATAAGGGTTTCCTTAGAAAAGGATTCTATCAAAAAAGATTCTATCAAAAAGGATTCTATAAAAACAATGATAACTAGATACGAATAGAAGAAGAAAAGAAGGAAATAAAAAAACATAGTATAGAAAAGATATCCAAAATGATATAGAAATCATTATCCTACCCTTATTTTTTATTTCCTTAATTTAATTGAATTTCATTTGATTAGGGCAAAACCTCTGCCTTTTTTAAAATATCCTGAACAGTTCCTGTAGGTTGAGCACCTTTTTCAAGGAAATAGAGAATAGCGGGAACGTTTAAATAAGTTTGATTCTTGATCGGATCATAAAAACCCACTTTCTGAAGATCTCTTCCTTCTCTTCGGGATCGAACATCAATTGCAACGATTCGATAGACGGCTCATCGGGATAGATGTAGATGAAAAAGAACCCCCCCCTAGAACCGTATAGGAAGTTTTCTCCTCGTACGGCTCGAGAAAAAATGATGTTTTGTCTATGGATAAAATTAGAATTAGAATAAATAGAAAATCTGTAAAATGAATTATTCTATAATATAATTTCAAATTTCAATTTAACTCATAGTCATTTTTATTTAGCTGCGTTGCTGAAAAAAAATCATTTGTACTCATAACTCAAGTTCAATAATATAATAATAATAATTCTCAAATATATTAAAGATTTTTAAGATATTTTTTTATTGAGTGGTCTTTAACCCACCGTTTTTGTCTCGTTTAAAATTTATTTGGATTCTTTATTCGGATCCGTGAGACAATTGAAGTGGTGTTTCCTTGTTCTGGGATCCTTTATTTTTGTTTTAAATCATTGGGTTTAGACATTACTTCGGTGCTTCTTAATCCTTTCAAAATGGTAGCAACATACCCCTTTTGGGATTTCTTTCTATCAAAGAATCATACCGAGGTTGATTCATGCGCGATACACTGTCGATCGAAAAAGTTTTAGCCGTTCCAACAATTTTGCAAATTTGTTGGAATGGAATCCTTTCGATTTCTATATCGAAGATATACTTACGAAGTTGTTCCAATTTATTAATTGGCATTAACCCTAGATCGTTGCCCCTGAGAAATTAATAAATACTTTCTACTCGAGCTCCATCATGAACTATTTACATTAGAACCCAATAAAAAAAGAAGGGTTCTAGTAGAATAGAACAAACGACGTCGAGCCAAGAGCACCTTCATTCCTATATAAAATGGTGGATGTAACAATAAGAATCCACACCGGATCATGTCCTTCAAGTCGCACGTTGCTTTCTACCACATCGTTTTAAACGAAGTTTTACCATAACATTCCTCTAATTTGGAACCAGTATGGAATTGATTCAATTATGGAATCATGAATAGTCATTGGTTCAGTCGGTACAGAGACATAGTTATTTATATTTAATAGAGAATATCTACACAGATAATAAAGATTTTTCTGAATAAATTTTAGCAAAATGCCGTCTTTTTTTGTCTGAATATAACATTTTTCTATAAATCTCTATCTCAAAAAAATATCTAACAGAAATATTAAGAAATCCAAATATAGAAATAACATAACTAACAGAAATCGCACAAATAAAATAAAGAAATTCTATTTGACTCTGCCTCTTCAAGTGACTCAATAAGATAGACTGACCATTTTCAACTTCCCAACCTAGAAGGAATCATTACAAATCTTGATAGTTGAAAAAGTTTTCTACTTCTACATCATTCTTTGAGTCAAGTTTTACTCCTTTTTATTATCATAAAAAAGCAAGATCTCTCTTTCTTTTCAAATGGAATTGTCAATGATGCAAAGCAAATAAGCTAAATAGATCGAACAATAAAAAGAAATATCATTGTTAAATATTTAAATTTTCATATTTTAGGGATGCAATTTAGTTTTCACAAAAATGGAAACACTATTGTCACTGAAATAGGATAACCATACATACCTATAGGCTAAGCACTTCCTCGTTTTATATGTATTTTCATATTTTTTTAACCTGAGGTTAAGTAATCTTTTTCCAACTGTGATCTATGCCCCATTTTCTATGGGTCACAAAAGGGTTCAGTTACTTTTGCATGTCATTTGAACTCGATTTAGTTTGGTTTGTGAAAAAGTCAGATATGATTCCGCGAAGAATAAAAAAAGTCTATCCAAACCTTGAAACAGAACCTTGTTGAACAAAAAAGAAGTATTAGAATACAATGGATATGCTCTGGGACGGAAGGATTCGAACCTCCGAATAGCGGGACCAAAACCCGTTGCCTTACCGCTTGGCTACGCCCCATTTCTATTTTTATTGGATACTTATACTATTAAAGAATAATATTGGTATTAAGTGTTCGTCAATTCCAGTCCAACTATAGAAAATCTTTATTCTTTATAGAATCTATTATAGATTCGTGCTAGGATTTTGGCATGTGTATCTCTAGAATTAATTCAATGGAATTTATTGATCATTACATATAATTCAATTAAGATATTGTATGAAAGTATGATTTCTTCTATTCTCCTTTGAGAATCGGAGGATTTTTGATTGAGCGGAAAAAGAAGGATTTTTTGTCTACCTTACTTTACTTCATTTTTCCTTATATCAATAACTCAATCAAAATGCAATTATCTCGACGAAAAAAATGTCTGTTATGCTTAATATCTTTAGTTTGATCTGTCTTAATTCTGCCCTTTATCCGAGTAGTCTTTTCTTGGCCAAATTGCCCGAAGCCTATGCTTTTTTGAATCCAATCGTAGATGTTATGCCAGTCATACCCCTGTTCTTTTTTCTTTTAGCCTTTGTTTGGCAAGCTGCTGTAAGTTTTCGATAAGATCTTTAATACTATCCTAGAAAATTCATATTTATTCGAGAAAAATTATAACAATTGATAAGATCAAATAAGTCTGACAGTATGAACCTTCGATTCAAACATTGAAATTCTCGGATAGCCACGAGACGCCCTATTTCCTGATTTTAATCCTTTTTACGGCGAAATACCTTATTAGCTTCGGGTCCCTTACAATATCTAATTTGGGTATGAAAGTGATTTGTGGTAATCAAAGACTCTGATTACAAATTTCAACTTCATTTGAATTTCTGAACATTCTTTTCTATTTCTAGAATTCTTTTCTTGGTGTCAAAATAGGATATGTGATATAAAAATGGAGGATCTATTGTCTTTTCTCGTTTTTCTTTTTCAAAAAATGATCTTGGAGGTTGTGTAATGCTTACTCTCAAACTTTTCGTTTATACAGTAGTAATATTCTTTGTTTCTCTCTTCATCTTTGGATTCCTATCCAATGATCCAGGACGTAATCCTGGACGTGAAGAATAATTTTTTTGTTTTTATTGCTTGATTTTATAATTTTCTTAAGATTTTTTTTAGCTATTCCACACATTTAACAAGGAAAAAATAAAAAGGGGTTTGCAAAATTTGAAAGAAAAAATGGAAACTCATCAACGGAAACGGAAAGAGAGGGATTCGAACCCTCGGTACGAATAACTCGTACAACGGATTAGCAATCCGCCGCTTTCGTCCACTCAGCCATCTCTCCCAATTGAAAAAGATAATTACTATGTTACATTACACATCAAGTAAGGATTAAAGAAAGTATTTCTTTCACATTCTTTATCGTTATTATATAATTAGCAATTCAATTTAGATGCTCGAAAGATCCAAATAGAAAGATAAATAAAGAACACCTTCTTTCTTTTATTTTGTTCGAAGTGCCTTTTGGGCCTGGCCCGGTCAATACCCAGCCAGGCCTTTTTTTGTTCCAACGAATTCCCTTTATTTATAGGCAACATACTATAATATAAATAGCCAATTTGGTATCTGTATAAGAATATCCGTTCTGGGGTTTACATATACCTATAATTTTTGTTATAATGGAAATTGAGAAGGATTTTTGATTAAAAAAATAAATTAAGTATGTATCAAAAAATTTTTGCTTATTCTTATGTCATTAGGCAAACCAAAATTTATATTCAAATCCAAGAATAATTCACGAATTGTCAGTCAATAAATAGTTAATGGTTCCCATAAATTTAGGCTTTTTGAGTGAAAATATACATTTGATTTTTCAATATAAAAGTGAGTGGAAGTTTGTGTGTTTTGAGATACTATACAATCAATCGAAGGGGCAGATCAAATACAATCAAAAGGGGAAAAACGGTTTCTTTTCTAATTTTTTCTAAATTTAGAAAAAAGGATTAAAAAGGGATGCAAGTACAATAAACTCAAGTTTACTAATACAACTCAAAAAGGGAAATTTTTATCCTATTGTGTATCGTTTTGGCGGCATGGCCGAGTGGTAAGGCGGGGGACTGCAAATCCTTTTTCCCCAGTTCAAATCCGGGTGCCGCCTCATCAACAAACGAATCGAAATCTCTTGTTCTGTTCCGCTATTTTTTTATGTTCTGGGGATTTTGTAAAAGATTGGAAATCTTTGAATCTAAAATTCAAAGAAAGATTCTAATGGCCGAAGCAAGACTTCCAGATTCTCTTCTACTGCTAATGTAATGTCTATTGATTGGGTCTTGAATTACATTGGATAACCGGCCGAGAATTCCACTACTAGTTGGGAAAGTACTTTCTATACTGTAATCTACATATATAGACTCGCGAGAATCTCTGAGTGTTCAGGCATTCAATCACTATTAGATTGAGATTGGATAGATAATTTACCTTTTATAGAAAATAAAAAAAAAGCCCAAAACAATTTTTACCCCTCGTCAAGAGTATAATATACTATATCCCAACTCCTTCAGAGAGACAATCGGGAAAGGGTACGGATTATAAATCATATAGGAATTTTTAAAATCCATTTATTTGATTGATTCATCAATAGTGTTCGCCCAGAATCCCTTTTTGACTCTGGACCATTCATTCTACTATTATTAGTGAGCAATAATGGAATAATTCTATCATAGAGATAAGGGACATAATTCACATGGATATAGTAAGTCTCGCTTGGGCTGCTTTAATGGTAGTCTTTACTTTTTCCCTTTCACTCGTAGTATGGGGAAGAAGTGGACTTTAGAAGCACTCCTAATTTAGTTGAGAAATGAAAAGGTATCAATTGTTTTATAGATCGTTCTGCAACGCATTCTTTATTTAAATTGAAATAATTTTCAAATAAAAATATCTTCATTTCGAAATTCCATTAGATTCTAGTGGAGAAATGTATTCTATAACAGTAAAAAAATTATTTCAGATTCATTGGAAGTTTTCAGATTCATTGGAATATAAATATATATATATATATATATAAATGTATGAAAGAAAAGATTGGGTCCTACGTCAATTCCAAATATGGATTAATAACTACATATATTGAATTGAAGATTGAAGATAGAAGCTAATATAGCATACCCTTTTTATTAGAAAGTCAAGTACAACTTTATACACTACTATAACACTAATAGAGAGTATGGTAAGTAATAAAGCAATTTCTTACTTACCATACTCTCGGATCTCATAGAATATCGCCGATTATAGCCCCTTGATTTCAGCAAAAATAGAATACTTTTCTTTTGATTTCTTCAAAGAATTCAGAAGTCGAGTTTCATTTAAAGTAATTAATTAATTATTTTGACTTACTGTTTTTACGTAAATTATAAGTAGAAAAGCAGTAGGAACTAAAATGAACAGTGCAGTAGCAATAAATGCAAGAATATTTACTTCCATAATCTCATCGTTTTTTTTTATTTCACAATACAATAACTCGGGATTTAATCCCATAGAGATGATAAATCTTTCACCTGTCAATTCAATGAATGCATTACCTATCGATGATATTGAATCGGATCAATATCATGAATAACAATATCTGAGCTATTAAATTAATTAGTCGTGGAGAATTAATAGTATATAACATATGAAGATCTTTTATCCATACCGAATCCAAGATAGGATTCCCGGACCAATCAAAAATTCCTTTATTTATCCTTCTTTTCTGTTCTTTCTTTTCTATAACCTACCTTAGGTCTTCCTTCTAGAACCATCAAATGAAGTATAATCTAACCCGTCCGTTTCCATTAACTACAAAACCCCACCAACAAACAATACAAGCGAAGTGGAAAAAGACAGGAATTAGGTTTTAAATTTTAGTGATCCTCTTTTCTTTGGAAGACAAAACAAAGAAGTATGAGAAAGACGAGTCGCGGCAGAAAAGATGAAATATTCTGTCAACTTCACTATTTTAGTTATTTTCATTTTATTTTAGGGTGTGTTCTTTCTTCGAGAGAATCCTGAAAAAAAAAATAGAGGGAAACCCCTTCGGAATTCAATTATTCTCTCTGTCCCTTCATTTCACAGAAAATGGAGAGGCGAATTGATGTACTTATTGGATCCGTCGGGACTGACGGGGCTCGAACCCGTAACATCCGCCTTGACAGGGCGGTGCTCTAGCCTATTGAACTACAATCCCAGGGAAATAAGAAGAGATCTAGCAGAAAATTTAGATTCTTTTTTTTATTCTCTTGTCTTGTATCAGGTATTTCTTAAGAACAAGAGGGTTATACCATCTGATAGTAGATTGGCGAATTGTTGGGCCGAGCTGGATTTGAACCAGCGTAGACATATTGCCAACGAATTTACAGTCCGTCCCCATTAACCACTCGGGCATCGACCCAACGCCTAATTCATTTTAGACGTTCCATAATCAACTTCCTTTCGTCTCCCAAGTAGACTTGACAAATACATATCACTTGAAATCAAATATAACATTTGATATAAAATAGAAAGTCTCTTCTGAGTAGACTAATAGAAGGACTTGACAAATACGGATCACTTGATAGAAAATCCCACTCCTATAGTCTTTAGTCTTGGTATACCCCCAGAGGGACTTGAACCCTCGTTTTCTCCGTGAAAGAGAGAGGTCGTAACCACTGGACCATAGGGGCCTATGCCACCTTCATTCATAAATCAACTAGAAATAGGTAATAAGACAAATACCATAGGTAACTAAGGCCACCTTAACTTAATATAACTCAGGCCTGGAGCCGCCTTTAGGATTTAGGTGATGCATAGTATATAAATAAAAGGGAAAAACTCGTTAACTATTCTGAGGATTAATGGTAATCAAACTTTACCATTAAACTATACAATCTTGAAACTTGATTTCATTGGTCTTTCTCGTCTTTATCTTTCTGATTCCCAAAGGGTTATGCGTTGGATCCAAGATCCTTCACTCCGCAGTAGATTCAAGGTGGTTTACCAAACTATGATTTGTTCGGTCAAATTATATTGAGCCCTAAGTCATACTGTCAATTAACGACACGACAGGACAGGACAAGAGGGCAATAAAAGAAGAGAGAAGACGGAGATCTAGATTAGCTATACCCGCGTTAATAATAATATAAGTTAATAAATACAACATTCATACAGTTTTCTGGTATTCAATATTGAAGTAGATTAGAATATCTATGCCGTTATTATACATTATAATATAATTAATAAGTTTTGATATTATCAATCCCAAAGCATTGTAAGCCTAAGTGGGAGAATTGGGTTTC